ATTCATTAGAGGAATATTTCCAATAAATACGGTTTGTTCTTGCATATCTCTACTGGTTTTCCAAATGAATCCCGCGGGTACATATAATTCAGAAGAATATGTGAGTGATTCATACACAGCATCTCTTTCTTTTATCAAAGGTTCCACCAATTGATATGTTTCCACAAATAATTGAAATTCAATTTCTTGATCTGTATCTTCAATTTTTGGAAACTTAGAAAGTTCTTCCGTCAAGCCCTGATCAATGAACCTACAAAACCCCTCAAATTGTATCTGATTAAATCCAGGTATTGTAGACATTCCCTCATTTCCATCCCCGAGCATCTTAATCTTGAGTTTCCTATTTATTGAAAAATAATCCCATTATTGGCTCACTCTTCATCGAACCGTATGGATCGATCTAGCAATGACGGAATGTGTATTCTGTTTACTGAATCACATGAAATTTTATACAACTCCATATGTGTATGAAATACGTATGGACAAAGGAATAAAGAGAATTTTATACTCCAATTTTCATTTGTGACAGATACAAATAAAAATGAATTGATAAAACATTCCTCGGTGCCACTTAGACTTATGACTTAATATAGAATATAGAAATGGATCTAATTTCTACCGAATTCTATTATGATATTATGATCAGATTGGATACCAGAAAAAAATAAATGGATTCAGTTCAGAATTGGATCTGTTCTCTATGAATGAAATAAAGACAGAATAATCAGAAAGAGTATAGAGTTTACTTCTCTTTTAGTACTTCACTTGTTTGTTAATTCCGTTGTTCATAAAGGAGCAGAGAAGAAATTGACCCATTGATTGTGAGTAGAATTAGTAGAATATGATTGAAGCGCGTAAGAGGAGTTATATTTATTAAGTACATAAGTACATGCGGATATACCTATCTAGTTCTCTGCATATCCTATCTTTTATTGCAGTCCCATGGGACAACGTGGGCTATGCTATATCATAATTTCTATTTTAGATTCAATCTATTTCATTGAATGAAAAATGAAAGTACGATGATTCCCTCTAGGGATATGTAGATAATATACCTGATTCTGTTCTGGGGTTTACATTTACACATAATTGTTGTTATAATTGAAATGGAAAAGGATTCATTATTGAAATGAATTGATAGGGATCAGTCGTGTATCTATTTTATTTTCTTATGTTATGTCATTAAGGAAACACAATTGGAGATCGAAATCCAAGAATCATTCATGAATTCACAGTCAATATTTATAGTTAATGGTTCCAATTTGACCTGAATTTTCATTCTGTGACTGGAAATCCACTTTTTCTCTATTTTCTTTTCTCTATCAAATAAAAGAGAAGCCCATTTTTTAGGTGTTGTGTATTTTTAGATACTATACAATCAATCGAAGAGAATAATATCAACTGGATCCAATCCAAAAATGGTTCAGTAATCCCCCCAAAAAGGAATTTCCATCTATTTTTTCACGTTTTGGCGGCATGGCCGAGTGGTAAGGCGGGGGACTGCAAATCCTTTCACCCCAGTTCAAATCCGGGTGTCGCCTAATCAACAAAAGCCCCTGGAATCCCTTATTTTATCCTACTCATATAACTCGCCGAATTCTTGACCAGCAAAAGCAGAGGCAAAGGGCTAGGACTGTCGTGTCGATATTTTATTTTAAGAATTCGGAGGGTTCTATAAAGGACTGTAAATCCTTGCTCGTAAGATCCAAGGAGAGATTATAGGAAGGACGATCAATCCTTTCTAATTACCTTACCCGACTAATGTAGTGTTTACTCACTGAATCTTGATTTAGATTGGATAAGATGATGGGGAATCAAATTAGGAGTTGTGAAAAGGACTGAAGATACTTTGTATACAAACTCACGAGAGTCTCTTCTCTGAGTGCTCAGGCATTCTATCAATATTGATGGGCGATTGACTCTTATAGAATAGAATAAAAGAAAAGTTGAAAAAAGAAAATTTTTTCTTTTTGGTAACCCCCGTCAAGAATGGAATAGGGTATCTTTGTTTCTGTGAAACAAAGACAGTAAGTCTTAGATTAAATGGGGATAGAGAGGTATGTGATAGATAGTTCTCTATCTTGAGAGTATATTTCTCTCACTTTTGCTTATGAAAGTCAACAAAACAAACAATGGGTCTTACTATTCCTTCATGTTCCATTAGTAACATTCCCTGGATATTTCCAAGGGGGTAACTGTGTATCTTGCTTGTGCTTAATGCTTCCCGATTCCACCCTAAATCATATAGGGACCCGTTACGAGTCGATTCATTGTGATTCATCCATAGTGTTAGACCATTTTGACTATGTACCATTGATTCCACTATGATTAGTCATCAATAATAGAATCATTCTATCATACTCATATAGATAGGGGACATAATTCACATGGATATAGTCAGTCTCGCTTGGGCTGCTTTAATGGTAGTCTTTACATTTTCCCTTTCACTCGTAGTATGGGGAAGAAGTGGACTCTAGGGGTACTACTAATTGAGTTGAGTAATCGAATTCTATCAATTGTTTAATAGATCCTTCTGCGAAGTGTTTTTAAAGAAAATATCTCTATTTCCAAATTCTACCGGAATCCAGTAATATATGAATTAGAACCTTTCGATCCAAGAAATATTTCAAGGATTCCCATGTTTGGATTTCGACACTCAAAGGGATACGCATGATAGGCAATTTTTTCCAACCGAATTCTTCCTAACCTAAATATTAGATTCTATTTCGATGAACCGGCTCTTTCTTACCAGAATAATAGATATTCTAATGAGGAGCAACTAAGTCTTTTTTATTTGACTCCTTCTTGACTCTTCAAAGAAGAAGCCGTTCTGCTATTACGTAGATATGTACTTTCTCCTGGAGGCGGCATAGACATAATGGTTGTCCAAAGAAAAGAGGTACTACGCATAATAAGCTCTTGCGTTGGGTGATCCACGTATTGCGCACTTACCCTTTTATACTCCTAGGAATTACATTTAGTTTAGGCTTCATCGACTTACCCCATGTAATGGTTCAAGCATGAAAAATCGGTGGGGTCTACTACTCCTTTTCCAAATCTGAAGAAGTTACCATAGAACTCCTTGGATCATCTGTTAACAGCTCAATCAATTACTTCTTCGGAATGCAAAAGATTAGAGATTACTTTGTTTTGTTTTCTTTTATATTTTAGATAAGATCTGTCTTATCTAAGCTAAGATATGTACATACCCTAATATTCTCCCTCCATTGATTATTTTCAATATGGATCCCGGGATCCATATTGAAAATAATCAGAAATTTTACAACATTTGATTTGACGTTCTATTATTTCGGATTGATCGGAATCAATAATCAATACAAATGTATGTAACGAAGAAATAGAATTGGAGTGCTATTTACATGTGCATAGATGATAAGTTACATCTACATGTATGCAGATACATATTGTAATCTACATCAAGCCGATACCATATCCATATAATACAATTTGATACAATAATAGATAGTGTGGTAGAAAGGTTCATATAGTTCTTTCTACCATACTATCTCATCTCATAGACTGCGGATTCCAGTCCACGCATTTCATTTAATACTTGGAATTTGCATCCCTTTCATTTCTTCAAAGAACTCATAAGTGAAATTTGCTTCAAATTAATCGTTTTGGCTGACTGTTTTTACGTAGATGATAAGTAAAAAAGCAGTAGGAACTAGAATGAACAATGCAGTAGCAATAAATGCGAGAATATTGACTTCCATAATCTCATCGTTTTTTTTGCTTCGCAATAACTCGGGATCTAATCCCATAGAGATGATAAATCTTTCTCCTGTGAATTCAATGGGCAGAATTGCAGCCTGATGATACTGAATCGGATCAATATCATGAATAACAATATCTGCTCGATTAAATGGATTCATCGTCGAGAATTGAATAGTATAACATAGGAAGATCTTTTATCCATACCGACTTTCAAATTAGATTCCTGATCCAATCAAGAATACCATTGAATTTTTTATTTTTTCCACTCTTTATTCTCTATAACCTATCATTTGCCCTTAGAGAATCATCAGATGGGTTATCATCTGACCGGTGTTGTTCACAGATCCAAACAAGGTGAAATGGAAAATAAGATCTAAGCTAAATTTTTGTGATGATCTAATCTTCTTGGAAGACAGAGAAGTGTTATAAATATGGGTCCCGGTATAAAAGGTCTTCCAACAAATTCACTATTTGATTTATGGATTGGATTCTTTCTTCCATGGGACCACAAAAATATGAAGAAAAAACATTATTTATTCCCCACCTTCCCTAGAGGGGCGGATCCTTGTTTGATCTTTTATCTTTTATCTTTTATTAGTATTAGTATCCTCTTTTCTTGGATTGGTACTGGGACGCATACATGAAAAATGTAGTATGCAATTTACATGAGATAGAGAGATTGTTTCCAATTTTAAATAGAGGTTACACAAAATCGGAGCTAGAACTAGAAAAGGGTAGGTTTCATCTGAAAAGTACTCTGTCGGGGTAACTATGTTAAGTTAATTGTGTATCGTACAATAAACGAATATCCTTTTTTTTATGTGCTCCGGGGAAACATATTGATACTCTATTCATTCTATTCCATTGATCAGGAGCAATCGAAAAAGCCAGACTAGTACGCTACTTTTTGAATTCTGAACTGAATATGGAATATGGTGATTCCACCGATTGTAGATTGTACTAATCCACATATGCCTCTCCCCCATTAATTGGTACTAGTTTAAGTAATTGAAATTCCCGTATTTGTCCGATGAGAAATGCGAAACGAAAAATGCAAGAAAAGAAATAAGGATCCCCCCTGGGAATTAGATCCCGCCCCCTCTCTTCACATAAAATGGAGAGATAAATTGATGGATTCATCGGATCCTATCCTAGGTCGGGACTGACGGGGCTCGAACCCGCAGCTTCCGCCTTGACAGGGCGGCGCTCTGACCAATTGAACTACAATCCCAGGTAAATGAGAAATGAGGTGTACAGCATATATATTCTTATGATTGAACTGACGATATTCAAAATCAAAATGGATGTGTTGTAACTATAACAGAGACACGAGTGATATACTGATATCCACATAGATATGGACTATAATGAGAGTGACACGGATTACTAGTCATCCTGTGATTTGTGGTTATTGCCAAATCGATTGATAATATCATTGAGAATAGAATCAATCTTTCAATAAAAAACTCTGAATTCTTCCATACCAGGCATTTTTGGGGAACAAATTGTTTATATCATCCTCATCTCATGGATCGGTGAATTATTGGGCCGAGCTGGATTTGAACCAGCGTAGACATATCGCCAACGAATTTACAGTCCGTCCCCATTAACCGCTCGGGCATCGACCCAGGAAGAAGCAATTCTAGGCTTATTGATAATCCACGATCAACTTCCTTTCATAGTATCCTACCCCCAGGGGAAGTCGAATCCCCGCTGCCTCCTTGAAAGAGAGATGTCCTGAACCACTAGACGATAGGGGCATACCCGCCCGGTCGCCATCATATACTATGATCATAGTATGAGCAGTTTTTTGAAATTGTCAATATTCAATATAATAGAAAATGGTATAACTAGATCCGAAGAATCTTTCCGGCTTTCCCGATTCTTTTTGGTTCATGAACGAACCATATATCTATGACGAAGTGAAGTATAGGACCACTTTGGGGAGTGATTTGTCTGGCAGAAAAAAGGTCAAACCCCATTTCTTCCATTTTCGCTCATTGATTTGTTCATCGTTAATATGAGATATGCCCATCTCTCTCTCACACTAAGCCAGGAAATTCAGAAACGATAGAATTTTTTTTTTGGATAAGAATTCGATTTGGGGTACGAGTGGAGTTCCTTCATCACATGATTCGATGAAATATCTTGGATCTATAGTCGGATTGGTACATGTATCAATCATGTGAATCTCGTTCTGATGGGTCAAGATCAATAAAAGCAATTAGGGTCGGTCTTGAAACAATTCCTTGCATTGATATTTGTCAAATATAAAGAATCTCTAGACTTCCCAGGTAAATCAAATTTTATGTTCCTAAATGAGCCCTATGCATACATATATATACATGGGTACATACACTAGACTCATAGTAGTTAATTCATGAATTGACTCAAATTGGCCCTTTTAACTCAGTGGTAGAGTAACGCCATGGTAAGGCGTAAGTCATCGGTTCAAATCCGATAGAGGGCTTTTTCCACGAAACTCCAGTATTCGTCTTCATTTTTCAGTGGAGAATAGAGAGATTGTTGACATTTTGAATAATAAAAACCACCTAACTAATATAATATAATGAGTTATAGAATCAATATTAAGTTATATTTATTTGATTTTCCTTTTTTTATAGGGTTGAACATTTGTTCATTATGATGATAAGTAATCGCCCTAATTATTCTTAGGAAGACTACTATGTCACTACAGGCTATATTCCTCCTCATGTTTCATGATTCCTATTTGTTTTGTGATCTGGGAACATAGCTATATACCCAATCCCAATTATATTATGAATCACCAAACCAAAGTATTCCGACTTTTCCATTGTTCCAATCAAATCCATCGGAAAAATGAGAAATCAAAAAAAAAAAAGAAAAAGTAAGTGGACCTGACCCATTGAATCATGACTATATCGGCTATTCTGATATTTAAATTCGATAGAGATGAAATTGTAGAAGCGGGTCCTTACTTTTTTTTTGATTTCCTTGGACCACGCAAGAATTTGTCGATATTTCCGATTCAGAATCTTCTTGTTCCTGGATGCTCCATAGGGATAACTCGCTATTTCTTTCCTCCACAGAGAAACGTTTATTCCGAGTCACAAGAGAAATCTATTTTTCAATATAGTTATATATATTTTGATTCCAGAAAAAGATCCATTTATATCTATAACTATCTATGCTATATGGATATCAGATGGCTTCATGTACAAAATATTTTCGATGCATCAGATATTTTTATTCCGCCAATGCAATGGCGAACGAATGCGAAAAAGAGACTTTCATTTCCAGTCTCCTATTATTTAATTAATATTGAATTTCGGGACAGGGACAAAAAAGTAAGGAATTTTTTTTGGTTCGACTCGTAAAAAGAGATACTCCTCTGAAATTGGAGATTCATTCGAAAGAAATACAACAAAACAAAGAAGACAATAAAAAAAAATGATATATGATACTGTAGTAGTTTAGTATACACATAAATTAGGAGAATCCATAGAGATATTTATTGATCTTTTCTTAATATCACGAATAAGATCCAAGAAGAAGGTTAGTTGATGAAACGGGGAGATAGATCTGGAGAGCGACAGCAACTGGTAGCGAGAAAGGGGATCACGTGTTCCTTGACAGTTCTTTCAAAAAATGCATTTGATTGATGAGTCATAAGACAATTCAGGGTTCATTATTAGGAAGGAATAATCAAATCGAGCTCATGGATTTACCTAAGTTGGTTGTGACCTAATCTGATAGAATCGAAAGGAAGGAGTTGTATCT